ATGATAGATCCGTTGGAGTCTGGAAATTATATAATCATAATGGAAACAGCAACCCTAGTCGCCATCTTTATATCTGGTTTACTTGTAAGTTTTACCGGGTACGCCTTATATACCGCTTTTGGGCAACCTTCTCAACAACTAAGAGATCCATTCGAGGAACACGGGGACTAGTTGAAGTAATGAGCCTCCCAATGTTGGGAGGCTCGTTACTTCAATTGAGATAATGAAAAATTATTTTATCTTTTTACTTTTTAGTTGGAACTTTAGGCGGTTCTCGAAAAAAAATAGCGAAAAAAATGATCCCTAGAGTCGAGACTAAAAGGAATGTATAAACCAATGCTTCCATAAATTCGATCGTGGTTTACAATTATAGCTTTCCTATCTGTTTGTTTTTTTATATTTTTTCATTTTCTTTTGGAGAATCATCTCGAAAGAGCAAGAATCAAAAAAAGCGGTAATTCAAATCCACTCCAGTACTCTATGTAAAATTCCCTCCAAAAATAAAAGAGAGGCGAAAGATACCAAAGGGGTCTTGTATCAGACTGCCTGTCTTCTTGTAGTTGGATCCCCAAGTTTTTGGAATGCTCCAAACTCTACTTGAGCATCCAAATCTGGGTCAATACCAGCAAAAACATCTCTAAACAAGGTTCTAGCACCATGCCAAATGTGTCCGAAGAAGAAGAGCAAAGCAAATGAAGCATGCCCAAAAGTAAACCAACCTCTTGGACTGCTACGAAAAACACCATCGGATTTCAAAGTCGCACGATCTAATTCAAAAATTTCACCCAATTGGGCGCGTCTAGCATATTTTTTCACAGTAGCAGGATCACTATAACTGACTCCATTGAGTTCGCCACCATAGAACTCAACGGTTACACCTACTTGTTCAACACTATACTTGGATTCTGCCCTTCTAAAAGGAACATCAGCTCTAACAATTCCGTCGCCGTCTACCAAAACGACAGGAAATGTTTCAAAAAAAGTGGGCATACGACGTACAAAAAGCTCACGCCCTTCTTTATCTCTAAAGACAGGGTGTCCTAACCACCCAACCGCTATTCCATCTCCGTTATCCATTGAGCCTGCCCTGAATAATCCTCCTTTTGCCGGATTATTTCCGATATAATCATAAAAAGCTAATTTTTCAGGAATTTTAGACCAGGCTTCTGACAAACTTTGATTTTCTGCCAGCCCAGCACTAACTCTTCGATATATCTCTTGCTGGAAGTAACCCTGATCCCATTGATAACGAGTGGGACCAAATAATTCGATGGGGGTAGTTGCTGAACCATACCACATAGTTCCAGCAACAACAAAAGCTGCAAAAAAGACAGCCGCGATACTACTAGAGAGTACGGTTTCAATATTTCCCATACGTAATCCTTTGTACAGACGTTGTGGGGGTCGAACGCTAAGATGGAATAGACCCGCTAATATGCCCAATGTACCTGCTGCAATATGATGAGAAGCTATTCCTCCCGGAACAAAAGGATCAAAACCTTCCACGCCCCACGACGGATTTACAGGTTGTACTTTTCCCGTTAGTCCATAAGGATCGGACACCCATATTCCAGGACCGTACAGGCCTGTTACATGAAATGCACCAAAACCAAAACAAGCCACCCCGGATAGAAATAAATGAATTCCAAAGATCTTGGGCAAATCCAAAGAAGGTTTTCCTGTACGTTCATCAGAAAAGATTTCTAGATCCCAATAGACCCAATGCCATATAGCCGCCAAAAAGCATAAGCCAGAAAATACAATATGTGCCCCAGCTACACCTTCGTAACTCCAAATTCCCGGATTCGTTACAGTCCCTCCTGTGATACTCCAACCTCCCCACGAATTGGTTATTCCTAAACGAGTCATGAAGGGTATAACGAACATACCCTGTCTCCACATTGGATCAAGAACAGGGTCAGAAGGATCAAAAACTGCTAATTCATAGAGAGCCATCGAGCCCGCCCAACCAGCAACCAGAGCTGTATGCATTATATGAACGGAAAGCAACCGGCCGGGATCATTCAATACAACGGTATGAACACGATACCAAGGCAAACCCATGGAAAATACCCCTTTATCAAAGATAAATAGACACTACGTAACTTTATTGCATTGGAATATACTATGACTATCCTATGGATATGGACTTCCCTTGTTCAGGGGATTATTTCCTAACAAGGGTTATTTATTCTATATTCTATTCTGTTCAAAATAATGGAAGAATTCTGTTCGTAAGAACAAAGAGAAGCAGATTTATTCTATACTCGATAAGTACCAATACGCAATGGTGGATTGATACCACTTTCCATGAGAAAATGCGTCCATCCTTAATTTATCATTAGAAGGACCTATTCGTAAAAGGTTTGCTTTATTTATTTTATCTTTCTTTCTGAATTTTGCGAATCTATGGATAAAATAAATAAAGCCAATATTTTACTATTATAAAGACAATATAAAGACAATAAAACCATATTTTTACGTTTCCACATCAAAGTGAAATATAGTATTGAGTTATTTTTTCTTTCAATTCATGCCTATTGGTGTTCCAAAAGTACCTTTCCGAAGTCCTGGAGAGGAAGATGCATCTTGGGTTGACGTATAGTGCGACTTGTCAGATATATTGGGTCGTATGGGATTTCCCCATTCTCTCCCCCGATCGAGATATCCTCCGTTTCGCCCAAGAAAGAGAAATTGAATCATCAAAAAATTGGAGCGTGAAGCGCAATTAGACGCATTGTTTGGGGGAATTCATCGTACTATTATCAATTAGAATAATTTATGGTTGGCTTTGGTTGGACTAAAAAAATGAAGTATCCAGGCTCCGTTTAGAAAAAAACCCAATTGGTAATATATCTATGATTACTATGTGTATCATAAACGATTCCTTTTTGTTATTTGTAAAGTCATAACAAAAAGAAATGGTGATGGGAAGATTTGTCCTATATGTGCAAATCAAAATCGGGCGGATCTTTACCCGGAGTAGAGCCTAAACCTAAAAAGGTGAAAGAGGCCCATTGAGGAACAAGAAAATACTGTTTGGATTGAATCCCGATGAAACAATACATCAATGAGAAGTTAATTCGATAAGTTTATTGACTTTTTTCTATTATATTAGAAACAATAAATCAAAATTAGTCTTTATTGAATTGAAAAATCGAAGAAAAAGCCCTTCCGTTAAAAGTCCGAAAAACCTGCTATGAAAAAGAATAGGAAAAAATAAAGAGGACTGTAATCTATACATTGATTCTTTTTTTCGCAATTTTTTTTTTGAACCGTATGCATCAAAAGGTGCATGTACGGTTCCTAAGGGATAGAATTTTACCCTACTCAACCGACTTTATCGAGAAAGATTACTTTTTTTAGGCCAAGAAGTTGATAGCGAGATCTCGAATCAACTTATTGGTCTTATGGTATATCTCAGTATCGAGGATGATACCAAAGATCTGTATTTGTTTATAAACTCTCCTGGCGGATGGGTAATACCTGGAGTAGCTATTTATGATACTATGCAATTTGTACGACCGGAGGTCCATACAATATGCATGGGATTAGCCGCGTCAATGGGATCTTTTATCCTGGTTGGAGGAGAAATTACCAAACGTCTAGCATTCCCTCACGCTTGGCGCCAATGGTTTTTTTTATTTGAGAGAAAAAAGAAAACTATGCCTTCGCCATATGAATATTAAGTAATAATAGCATGGCACTTCGAATTCGATATGAAAAATTTTTGTATTGTTTTTTTTTCAAACCATTTGATTATGTATCGAGAGAGTAGTATGAGATAAAAGAGATTTCCGATTTTCTCTTATCTATCGGAAGTCCAATTCAGCGTTACAAACTTGGTTGTTTTCACGCCGAAGGGCTCTTAACAATATTTAAGTTATAAAAAAAGAGTGCAAAAAAACCAAATTTTTCCCTTAGATCAAAAAGAAACTTTGGGATTGCTGAATCAAAGAAAAAAAATCTATTTTAAAATAGAAAGCAACGGAGCCATCATAGTATTTTTGAACTCCTCCAAAAGGAAGGGTGGCAATTTGATCATTTATCCATCCGGGGCTAATAGATTCTATTTTTATCTTTCTTGAATGGAAAGTAAGGGTCAATTTGATTGTAGAGCCGTATGCAATGCACAAAAGATGATGCCCGTACGGTTGTTCAATTCTATCTTTTTCCTATTATTCTTTATCTTTCTTTTCTGTTCCTTTCATCACACCAGATAGAGAAACCTTCTATCATCAGGGTAATGATCCATCAACCTGCTAGTTCTTTTTATGAGGCGCAAACGGGAGAATTTATCCTGGAAGCGGAAGAACTGCTCAAACTACGCGAAACCCTCACAAGGGTTTATGTACAAAGGACGGGCAAACCACTATGGGTTGTATCTGAAGACATGGAAAGAGACGTTTTTATGTCAGCAACAGAAGCCCAAGCTTATGGAATTGTTGATCTTGTAGCAGTTGAATGAAAAAAAATGGATTTTGTGCAAATCCGTGATTTGATATTTTATCTACGAGGTTAACTATATAAATCTATAAATATAAATAAAAAAATTCATAATCATCTGGTTAGGATCAATCTAAACCAACCCATTATGTATATGATTCAACATGCCAACTATTAAACAACTTATTAGAAATACAAGACAGCCCATTCGAAATGTCACGAAATCCCCCGCTCTTGGGGGATGTCCTCAGCGTCGAGGAACATGTACTAGGGTGTATGTGCGACTCGTTTAGATCATGAGCTGACACAAAAAAGCAAGAAAACCGCTTCCAGTATGAATGATCAGTCCAGTGAATAGGATAGAATGGAAGAAGGAACCCCATTTACTATCTAAAAATAAGCAAATCGATCCCCCTATTGTGCATAAAGTTTATGGTTTCCACTGGTGCAAATCCAATCGCCTGAATTTAAGATGAGAAACAATTCTCCATTGGTAGCAAATCGTTATCCATTAAGCGGAGGAAATCTTATTGAAATTCAAAAAAAAACATAAA